TGAAGATTTAGTTACGATTCGAACTAGACTTTTCTATCTTTATCCATGGATCCTTTACTTATACTTAAAAAATTGGAAGTATTGATCCAATTCAAAAACAAAAAACAAAATTATGTTTCGCAATTTCATAATCCAAATTGTCAATTTCGAATTGACTCTTGGATACAAATCACGAGAACGGATATTTTTCTCCGAATCTTTTATTTAAATTTGAGAGTGAAAGGATTAAAATTGAATCCTTTTAAGAAATAAAGTTTTTGATTGAAATATCAATTAAACTGAAGGACCCCTTAACTATTAAGGGGATTAATTGAACGAATCACACTTTTACCACTAAACTATACCCGCTACAATGCGATTATTGTATAAAAAGGGCCCTTTGTCGAACAAGAGAATCAGATGTAATCAAGATAGGACATAAATTTAAAATAATCATGAAATGAAAATTGGAAATTAGAACGTTGACGTCTTTGTCAGGAGTCCTCGTAAAGGAGGAGTTATTTCGTTTAAATAACTAAATTTAATAATTCAAAACAATTTCTTTTGTTGGACGAATTTTGACAGATATGGCTCGACAAAATAACTTTTATCCACACACCAAATACAAATTTGGATTCTTGATTCAATCAAAAGAATGGAAATAGTCCTTCTTTTTATTGTTCCTTTGAATACAATAACAAGGATTTCATTTTGTGGTTTTCAAATCAAATTCAAATAAATCGTTTTTTTATGGTATGGTTCGCACCCTTTCTACGGTTCAGCGGTATGGGTCATTAGAACAAAAAAAGGCCCGGCTGGGTACTGACCAGGCCAGGCCGTGGAAGTGGAAATAAAAAAGGCCCCGTTGAACGAAATTAAAGAGATATTCTTTTCTTTATTTTTTTCTATTTTATCTCTTTCGAATACTTTCTTTATTTTAATTTTCGAAAAATGATAGAAATGGAATTGCTGATAAAAGTTATATCTATTTATATAATAGAATACAAAAGACAATAAAAAAAAAGAAATTCTATAAGCTATATTTTCTATGAGCTATATAATCAATTTACTTTCTATATTCTCTTCTAGAGAATATAGAAGAGAATATAGAAAGTAAAGATAGAAAATCAAGTAAAGACGGGCTTTTTCAAGCATTATTTTTTGTGTAATGTAACATAGTCATTTTTTTTTTTTTTTATTTTCAATTAGGAGAGATGGCTGAGTGGATTAAAGCGTCGGATTGCTAATCCGGTGTACGAGTTCTTCGTACCGAGGGTTCGAATCCCTCTCTTTCCGTTTCGGGCGATGGCTTGGTATTTTTCAAATTTAACTTTAGCGAACACTTTTACTTTATTTTTAATAGTAACTGGGAATCAAAAAATCCTAAGAACGTTTATACGAATAAAGTAAGCAACTCCTTCCTTTTTTATTCTTCGCGTCCGGGATTACGCCCTGGATCATTAGACAGGAATCCGAAGATGAAGAGCGAAACAAAGAATATCACTACGGTGTAAACAAAGAGTTTGAGAGTAAGCATTACACAATCTCCAAATCAGGTTTTTGGGGAAAAGGAAAAAGAGAATAGATTCTCTATTTTTATACTACATATCCAATTTTGACATCAAGAAATGAAGTTCTTTTTAGAATTTGATTCTCTAAATAGAAAATCGTTTTCATAAATTAAATTCACACAATTAGAATTCTACATTTTGGTTGGCTCTAATATAAGATGGTTTCAGTGAAAAAGGGTCAAAATTGCAAATAGCAAATGGGGGATCAAAATGGATCGCGGTTCCCCAAGAATTTCATTGTTTGAATGTTTGAATTGAGGCGGGGGTTCGTTCATATTGTAAGACTCATCTGCTCTTATTTATTAATTGTTAGAATTTTTTTTTTTTCGAACTAGAATAAATCATGAATTTTTCTAGCACAATATTAAAGATCTTATCGAAAACTTACAGCAGCTTGCCAAACAAAGGCTAAGAGAAAAAATAGAACAGGTATTACTGGCATAACATCTACAATTGGATTCAAAAAAGCGTAGGCCTCGGGTAATTTAGCGAATAAAAAACTACTCGAATAAAGGGCAGAATTAAGACAGATATACATTAAACTAAAGATATTAAGCATAACAAACATTTTGTTCTTGGAGATAATTTTATTTTGATTGAGTTATTAATATCTTATTGATATAAGATAAAAATGAAGAAAAGAAAGTAAGGTAGACAAAAAAAACTTCTTGGAACCGACCCAATCAAAACAAAAATCCTTCTATTCTCGTGTGAGAATTGAAGAAATCATACTTTCATACAATATCTTAATTGAATTCTATGTAATGATCAATAAATTAAGTTGTATTTTACACCTATATGTGTCAAAATCCTAACACTAAAATCAGAATCGAATTTTGGGGCTTTGGACTGGAATTGACGAACAGCCAATACCACTGGTACTCTTTATTAGTACCAAATCGAAATTGAAATGGGGCGTCGCCAAGTGGTAAGGCAACGGGTTTTGGTCCCGGTATTCGGAGGTTCGAATCCTTCCGTCCCAGACCGGGCAGAATAAAAATTTTCAATTCCCGTTTGAGCAACCCTCTTAAGTATATATTGATAAAATATACGTGTACGTCTTTTTCTTTTTTTTTTTTTCGAATTAAAAAAATTATTTTCTCAACCAGATCTTTTTTCACAAATTGAATCGAATCCAAATAATACGAAAATGGAACTGAATGCATTTGTGGTCCCCGCAAGCGGGGAACATCGATCACAAGAGTTTGAATTAAAAAACGTTGGATGGGCGTTTTTGCGTATGCCCCCCTCTTCCTCTTTCATTCACTTTCATATTTAAGCGAGTTTCGTAGAAAAGTCTGACGCCCCCCCCTCGAATTGAATTTTCAAAGATCCATTCTAAATCGAAATGGGAAAGCCTCCCCATTCCTATCTTTTTAGAATCCCAATTATTCTCTTTTCATTTCGGAATTCTAAACAAGAGGGTATTCCTGGTACTGATTGAATTCGGGATTAAGTCTCTTAAGTAAGACTAGGTTAGATTAAAATAAAAAACAACAAATTAGAAAGGAAACAATGACTTAATCTGGGCCCTTTTGTCTTTGTATCTATACAAAATAGTCTAGCATTCCGTAAAATGGGATCTTTTTTTTTTTTATTTATTTAGGATTCCCACAGAAAGAATTCGGGGTGGGAGTAGGTAAGAGTTAGTGAGCAATGAAAGATACCGATTTGAATATCGGTGTCGGTCCAAATTTCATTAACCAATAATCCCGCTCTATATGGAATGGAGGCTCTTTGATTCTAACCCAAATTTTGCGGTCTTGGTCTTTTTTTAATGAATAATTGTAAATCTCTGGAATAACAATTGAGACGGGGGTTATTCATATAGTCTATTTACTTGAATTTTATACTATTTACTTTATTTTCTATTTTATTTATTTTATTTTGAATTTGGGGAAAGATTATTGAATCTGAAGCCCAAGCCAAAGAAACGACACATAATTTGAGGAAAGGCTTATATGCATGGATTGCTATCCTTCTATTTCAGAGATAACGTCCTTTTGCTTTTTAAGATTTGTGAGCCCTTATCTTCCTGTTAAATTAAATATTTAACATACAATATACATAATTACTTCCAACGAAAATTGTTCAGTCTAATCTGATAGATACGGAAATCGCCCATTTTTGTAATTCTGATTTTCTTTTTCATTTCAGGATTCCGGATGAACGACTAACAACCTAAATATTCCCTTCATATACAAGGAAAAAAGTCTGTGTATCGACCGAAGCAATGACTATTCATGATTCCATACTGGAATCAATTACATACCGGTTCCAAACTAGAGAAATGTTATGGTAAAACTTCGTTTGAAACGATGTGGTAGAAAGCAACGTGCGACTTGAAGGACATGATCCGCTGTGGATTTGTTTTTTACATCCACCATTTTCGATTTTATATGAATGGGCTCTTGGCTCGACATTTTTTCTTCTGTTCTATTAGAATCCTCAAGTTTTTTTGGGGGGGTAATGGAACTAGTACAGGATGGAGCTCGAGTATAAAGTATTTATTCCTTTCTCAGGGGCACGGATCTAGGGTTAATACCAATCAATAAGTTGGAAAAAACTTCGTAAGTAAATTTTCGATATAGAAATCGAAAGGATCTGATTCGAGCAATTTTGAAATCCAAAAGCAAGGGGAAAATTTGTTGGAATTGGGAAAACTTTTTCTACCAAAAGTGTATCCTGTAGGAATCAATTGTTCGTATGATTCTTTGATAGAAAGAAATCAAAAGGGGGTGTGTTGCTGCCATTTTTTAAAATAAAAAACGTTAAAGATCACCGAAGTAATGTCTAAACCTAATGATTCAAAGCAAAGATAAAGGATCCTGGAACAAGGAAATACCATTTTTCAATTGTCTCAACAATTCAATCCAATCCAAAAATGGATTCGATTCGAAACGAGACAAACAAAAAAGGGGCTTGAGACCGCTCAAAAAAGGAAATGCCTAAGGATTTTCGGCTGGGCGTTGAAACTTATCTAACTTGAGTTATGAGAGTACGAATTCTTTTTTTGTTTCTTTTGAAAATGACAAAGAAACAAAAAAAGAATAACTTAAATCTCTAATTGATTTGATTATTTTATAGATCTATTTGACATTCTAATTCTATACATAGACATAACTATCACTTCGAACCATTTTGTTTTCTCGAGCCGTACGAGGAGAAAACTTCTTATACGTTTCTAGGGGGGGTACTGTTCATCTATATCTATCCCAATGAGCCGTTTATCGAATCGTTGCAATTGATGGTCGATCCCGAAGAGAAGGAAGAGATCTTCGGAAAGTGGGTTTTTATGATCCGATAAATAATCAAACCCATTTAAATGTTCCTGCTATTCTATATTTCCTTGCCAAGGGCGCTCAACCTACAGGAACCGTTCATGATATTTCACAGAAAGCGGGGGTTTTTACAGAAGTTAGTCTTAATCAAACGAAATTCTATTAAGGAATAGAACAAAAAAGAGGGTGTGGATGCGCTTTATCTAGTTTTGTATAATTTTTTCTTTACTATCCCCCCTTTTGTTCTATTCAGACCTATTTCTTTTCGGTTTTTTTTTGAAGTCTTTCTCTAAAACTCTAAAAAAGTATTCTTAAAGTTTTTTATTTATCTAATTCTTTAGATATTATTTATTAATTTCCATATTTATTATATCTATTTATTAATATATAATTTGATTTGTTATTTGGATTTGAATTCAATTTAATAAATAACCAATTAACTCTTTTTGTTTTTGTTATTGTATGTTTTTAGTATTTTCTCAATCTTGCTATTCAATATTCAATGTCATATTGACAATATTGTAGTGAACAAATATAATTTTCTCATGGAGAAATGGGCCCATTTATCTCCGTTCCATAGGTTTTGGTTGTCTTTTTTTTATGTTCAAAATCGATTAGAAATTTTTTTGATTCGAGTTCTTGCTAATTTCATTTTTTGATTCCGTTTTGAAATTCCTTTTTTTTTTTTATTTTTTTTTATTCCGATTCTATCTACCCATTCGAATTATTTGGGTTGCTAACTCAACGGTAGAGTACTCGGCTTTTAAGTACGGCTAGCATCTTTTACACATTTCTATGAAGCAAAGAATTCGTCCAAATCTTCGGGAGAGTTTGTAAGACTGCGACTGATCCTGAAAGGAATGAATGGAAAAAACAGCATGTCGTATCAATGGATAATTTTGAGAATATTTTATTCTTGTTCAATCGCTATAAAACCAAGTTTGAATTCTTGGCGCGGAACAAAATAAATATAATTATTAAGAGTTGGGTCGAGTTAATAAATGGATAGAGCCCTAGGGTTCCAATTATAGGGAAACAAAAAGTAACGAGCTTCGGTTCTTAATTTGAATGATTATCCGATCTAATTAAACGTTAAAAAGATATTAGTTCCTAACGCGGGGAAAGGTTTTCCCATGAGGGGATTATCGATTTATTTAATGAGTCCTAAGTATTAGCGGGTCCCTATTATGGGTTGTAACTGAATGTGTAGAAGAAGCAGTATATTGATAAATATAGTTGTTTTTTTTCCAAAATCAAAAGAGCGATTGGAGTGAAAAAATAAAGGGTTTCTAACCACTTAGTTATACTATAACTATAACAAACATAAACCAATTAAATTAACTCAAAATGAGAGGATAGAGAATCCGGTGATGAGTCTACCCATTTTCAAGGTATCCACTTTTTTACTACAATACTTTGTTTTCACCGTATCGCACTATGTATCGTTTGATCGCTCACTAAATCCCTTACCTTTGTTTTTAATCGAATTTCAAATGGAGGAATTTCAAGTATATTTAGAACTAGATAGATCTCAACAACACGACTTCCTATACCCACTTCTTTTTCGGGAGTATATTTATGTACTTGCTCATGATCATGGTTTAAATAGCTCGATGATGTCATTGGAAGGTGGGTTTTATGACAATAAATCTAGTTCACTAAGTGTGAAACGGTTAATTACTAGAATGTATCAACGGATTAATTTGAGTATTGCTGCTAATGATTCGAATCAAAATCCGATTTTTGGGCACAACAATAAGTTATATTCTCAAATTATATCAGAGGTATTTGCTGCTGTGGTGGAAATTCCATTTTCCCTACGGTTGGTGGCTTTTTTAGAAGGGAAAGAAATTGAAAAATCGCCTAATTTCCAATCAATTCATTCAATATTTCCTTTTTTCGAGGATAAATTGTCCCATTTAAATTATGTGTTAGATGTACGAATACCCTACCCCATTTGTCCCGAAATCTTGGTTCAAACCCTTCGCGAATGGGTAAAGGATGCCTCTTCTTTACATTTATTACGGTTCTTTCTCCACGAGTATTTTAATTCGAACAGTCTTATTACTCCAAAGAACTCTATTTCTGTTTTTTTAAAAAGTAATCCAAGATTGTTATTGTTTCTATATAATTCTCATGTATATGAATATGAATCCATCCTCTTTTTTCTCTGTAACCAATCGTCTCATTTACAATCAACATCCTTTCAAGTCCTCGTTGAGCGAACGTATTTCTATGGAAAAGTCGAACATCTTGTCGAAGTCTTTGCTAAAGATTTTCAGGACATCTTAGGGTTGGTCAAGGATCCTTTCATGCATTATGTTAGATATCAAGGAAAATCCATTTTGGCTTCAAAGGATACGCCTCTTCTGATGAATAAATGGAAATATTACCTTGTCGGTTTATGGCAATGGCATTTTCACGCGTCTTCTCAACCAGGAAGGGTTCAGCTAAACCACTTATACTTAGGCAAGTACGCTATTAACTTTCTGGGCTATCTTTCCGGTGTGCGACTAAATTCTTTGTTGGTACGGAGTCAAATGCTAGAAAATTCATTTCTAATAGATAATTCTATGAAGAAGGTCGATACGACCGTTCCAATTATTCATCTGATTGGATCATTGACTAAGGCGCGGTTTTGTAACGCATTAGGGCATCCTATCAGTAAG